CTTATGTATCCATTTTTATATTAATTTACTACTTCCTACTTTTGGAATCTATAAGAAAAATCTTTGATTTTTAATTTTATAGTTTTTATAGTAAAGAGCTTTAATAGGAAAGAATGATTGGTTTTGAACAATAGATGTCTTTCACATCCAACTAAAACAATGAATAACCTCTTCATTTTTAAATGGCAGTTCCAAAAAAACGTACTTCTATATCAAAAAAGCGGATTCGTAAAAATATTTGGAAGGGGAAGGGATATTGGTCCGCGTTAAAAGCTTTGTCATTGGGGAAATCTCTTTCTACCGGGAATTCAAAAAGTTTTTTTGTACGACAAACAAATAAGTCATAAAACATTGGAATAATCCAAGTCGATTTGACTCAAAAAATTGTGTGATTTCATTCTGAATATCAAAATAAAGAAGAATTTCCATTCCCTGTTGTTATTGTTTTCGGCCAATGAATAGGGAATGGGAGTAAAATCAAAATGCTTCTGTTTACTAAATTAGAAAAAAGAATGTTTTTGAAAAAAGAATAAAGACAAGATACAAGGTTTTACCGTTCTTTTTAGTAGATTTTATCATTTCGAGGGCGGGGTCTTATTTTCCGCCATCAACCTATTTATCTAGAATAAAAAAAATGGGTTTCTCTATATCTATAGAAGAGCATATGTAAGATCATTAGTGAAAATGAAGGAATTGGTGAAACTAATTGATTCCATTTTGACAACCTTTTGTCTTTTGTATGGTATAACTTTAGGATTTATTTTGTGTTCATTGAAAAAATGTATCTTTTTGTTTCAAATTAGATAAGTCGGATAAATTAGAAAGAATTCATTCAAAAATGAAAATATTTCTTTTGTTATATCCCTACTAGCTAGAAGATAGAAGCGTCCAGTTACAACAATTCGATTCCAGGAGAGAGAGCCTAAACTACACCAAAGTCCTAAGGGAAGAGATAAAATGAACACCCTAAATGAAAATAAGGAACCTTCCAATCCCATTTGAACGGATTTTAATTCATCCAGTTTTATCTTTCCTAAAAAATATTGCATTGATTTCTTCAATCTCGACGATTGAATATGAATAGGCTATTATGAATTCTAGCAAGCCGCTATGGTGAAATCGGTAGACACGCTGCTCTTAGGAAGCAGTGCTAGAGCATCTCGGTTCGAGTCCGAGTGGCGGCAGGCCGTCTTCTAAAAGAGATACAATAGATCCTATAATAAATTCAATTCTTGATTTCTATTTCGTAATTAAAGGATTCCTCTTTTTTTTTTATGATATTTTCAATTTTAGAGCATATATTAACTCATATTTCCTTTTCGATCGTTTCAATTGTAATTACAATTCATTTAATAACCTTATTAGTGGATAAAATAAAAAAACTATATAATTCGTCAGAAAAGGGCGTGACAGCGACTTTTTTATGTATAACGGGATTATTAGTCACCCGTTGGGTCTATTCAGGACATTTCCCACTAAGTGATTTATATGAATCATTAATCTTTCTTTCATGGAGTTTCTCAGTTATTCATATAGTTCCGTATTTAAAAAAAAAGAAAGAAAGTTTAAGCACAATAACTGCGTCAAGTGCTATTTTTACCCAAGGCTTTGCTACTTCGGGTATTTTAACTGAAAGACATCCATCCACACTATTAGTACCTGCTCTCCAATCCGAGTGGTTAATAATGCACGTAAGTATGATGATATTGGGCTATGCAGCTCTTCTATGCGGATCATTATTTTCAGTAGCACTTCTAGTCATTACATTTCGAAAAAACAGAAAGATTTTTTGTAAAAGGAATCGTTTATTAAATGAGTCATTTTCTTTTGGTGAAATCCAATACATAAATGAAAGAAGGAATGTTTTACCAAATACTTCTTTTTTTTCTGCTAGGAATTATTACAGATGTCAATTGATTCAACAATTGGATTATTGGAGTTATCGTGTAATTAGTCTAGGATTTCTCTTTTTAACCATAGGTATTCTTTCGGGAGCAGTCTGGGCTAATGAAGCATGGGGATCATATTGGAATTGGGACCCAAAGGAAACTTGGGCTTTTATTACTTGGATCGTATTCGCGATTTATTTACATACTCGAACAAATCAAAAGTTAGAGGGGGCAAATTCCGCAATTGTGGCGTCTATAGGATTTCTTATAATTTGGATATGCTTTTTTGGGGTCAATTTATTAGGAATAGGACTACATAGTTATGGTTCATTTACGTTAACGTCTAATTGAATTCAAGAAAGGTTCTTACAAATAGAGTAGAGTGTATATAAAAAAACTTTGTACGAACCGGCGAGAACCCTGTGAATCACTATGCTACTTGATTCACACGGTTCTCACAAAGACCAAGGATATCGGGTTAAAATGTATTTTTTTTTTTTACTTTTTACTTAAGAGAAGAAAAAAATACTTCTTTTTTTCAGTATCCAACAAAAGGTTTTTTAAATCCTATCATTTTTTATTTATGGAAACTATCTATAAAAAAAATTAGA